GTACATGCATAGGAATTTAATAAACTAATGGAATCTTGGTTATTAAATTTTTATTCTTTTTTTTTCGATATTAATATGAATTAATTCATATTAATTATGAATAACGAAAAAAAAAAAAAGAATCGATCCTTCAAGTATTCAAAATTGAACGAGAAAAAATGAGAGTAAGAGAAGTATATATAATAAATGTGTTCTATATACATCTATATTGAATTGCGGATAGAGAAATGATAGAATCCTTTTTGATTAGACTAAATAAGGGTCTCTGCTAGAGATGAAAGAAGATAGACAAGAAATAAAAAAAAGGCTTTTTATAGGAATCACTATCTAATGACTTCAACAGTTTCAGTAGAATACAAATGAAAAAGGGGGATAATAATAAGATCTTAATCTCAAAGCAAAAAAGGGGATATGGCGAAATTGGTAGACGCTACGGACTTAATTGGATTGAGCCTTGGTATGGAAACTTACTAAGTGATAACTTTCAAATTCAGAGAAACCCTGGAATTAAAAATGGGCAATCCTGAGCCAAATCCTGTTTTCCGAAAACAAAAAAAGTTTCATAAAGACAGAAAAAAAAGGAAGGATAGGTGCAGAGACTCAATGGAAGCTGTTCTAATAAATGAGGTTGACTGCGTTGCATTAGTAAAGTAAACCTTCTGTCAAAACCCCAGAAAGGATAAAGAAAGTAAAGTATAACCATATATATATAGTACTAAAATACTATCTCAAATGATTAATAGGGCCGTGAATCCATACTCCATATTCATATTTTTTTTTTATCTTTAATTTCTTTTTTATCTTTATATATTTTATATATATAAATATATAAAGAAATATATAAAAAAAATAATTGACTTGATTCCAAATTGAGGAAAGGATTGAATATTAATTCATCAAACCATTCACTTCATAGTCTGATAGATAACTGACTAATCGGACGAGAATAAAGATAGAGTCCCATTCTACCTGTCAATATCGACAACAAGGCAATTTATAGTAAGAGGAAAATCCGTCGACTTTAGAAATCGTGAGGGTTCAAGTCCCTCTATCCCCAAAAAAGGACGGCTCGGCTCCTTAATTATTTTTATCCCATTCTCTCTTTTAGTTAACGGTTCAAATTTCGTTATCTTTCTCATTCATTCCATTCTTTGACAAACATATTTGGGCTGTATTTTTTTTTTTTTACAAATCTATAGATATCATACACCTACAAATGCCCATCTTTGAGCAAAACAATAAATTTCAATTCATTGGAAATTGGAATGATTAACAATCCAAATCATTAGTCGAATTGAAATTTACGAAGTTCTTTTTTTTTAAGATACAAAAAATTTCAGGTCTGGATAAGCCTTTAGAATATTTTTTCGTCTTTTAAAAATTGACTTGTTTATGTTTAATTTACATAGGCCAAAATTTTTTACTAAAATTTAGTAAAATGAGTAAGACAACGTGACTAAAATGGTTGGGTAAAACGGTCGGGATAGCTCAGTTGGTAGAGCAGAGGACTGAAAATCCTCGTGTCACCAGTTCAAATCTGGTTCCTGGCACATGATTAATTTGTGTATTAAGTATCCATTCTACAATTTAATGAAATTTCGATCTGATATAGATCAACATAGATATTCAGTAATGGTATGGACCATACATGATATATACTTAACTTATCCATCTAGATATATAGCCTTTCTAGATCTAGATGAATAAAGAGTTTTTATTATAAAAGTTTATGTTATAAAAAAACTATGTAAAAAAAATTCGATTATCTTTACTCGAATTTTTTATTTTCATTTTATTTGTTCATAATGTGTCTCCTCTCGGTCAAAAAGAATGTTAATACTTCATTTAATACTTCATATTTCATATAGATTCGAAAGATTAAACTAAAATTAGTTAGTTAAAAAACCGAAAAGTCTAGTCTATAGGAGTTGACGAGTGAAAATTTCCAAGATTCATCTTAGATAGAGTATAAATATAATCCGATCCTCTTTCAGTTCTTTGTGTTTATTTTCTTTCATCTTCGATTTCTTCATTCCCTTTTATGTTATGTGACTTTTTATTGCTCATCTAAAGGCTTTGTGCGGTACAAAGTTCATCATGCAGAATTTGTTTAGGTCATCGGCTCGCCCCAAATAAATATCGTCCAAATTTGAGAATTCATTGAATCCATAATTGTATTTTTTTTTTAGTCTATCCATACGAATATGAATGAGACTTCAATGACTCTGGTGATCTATAAAGAAGTGTACAAATATTCCTTGAATACCTAAGACTGAAGATTAGTTTCTTATTATTTTATTCAATGAGCATCTTGTATTTCATAAAAATTGGGAGCAATATAATCCTTACGTAAGGGCCACCCTATCCAACTTTCTGGCATTAAGATACGTTTGAGACGTGGATGATTCTCATAAATGATTCCCAGCATATCATAGGATTCCCTTTCTTGAAAATCCACACTTTTCCAAATCCAGAAAACGGATGGAATTCTAGGATTCTT